AGATAAAATGGCTGATAATAGGTTGTAAATTGTAAATTTATATATAGATTTAAATATCTTTTTATCAAATTAGATTTTATATTCAAATTTATGATATTAAATTGCAAATTTAAAGGTATTAATTTATTTAATTAAGATTTAAAAAATATTTATTTTTAATTTTGAAGATTAATAGTTTTATAATTAACTTAAAATCTTAATTAATAAAAAATAATTGATCTAAAAAATAATCTAAAAAAATTTATAAATAAAATAATATTAAAATTATTATTTTTTTTATTTTGAATAAATCATTTATTGAATAAATTAAAGTTGAATAATAAAAAATAAGTTAATTTTAAATAGAAATATAAATTTAAAATTGTTGTTGTGATTAATATAATTAAAATTATAATTATTTTATTATAGATTAGTGATTTAATTAATATTCATTTTATTAGAAATCCTAATATGGGGGGTAATCCTATAATTGAAAAAATTAATATTAATATATTTAATTTAAAAAAAAAATTGAAGTTAAAAAATTTTAATTGACTAATATAGTTAATTTTATATATTCATAAGATATAAATTATTAATATATTTAATGTTGAGTAAATTAAAAAATAATTTATTCATAAATTTTCATTTATAATAATTGCAATTAATATTCATGAAGAATTATTAATTGATGATATAGCTAAAATTTTTCGAATAGAATTTTGGTTTATACCAAATAAATTATTTAAAGAAAGTAATGTAATAATAAAAATTATTCTTTTATTGAGGTTTAAGTAAGAAATTATAATTATAGGAGTAATTTTTTGTCAAGTTATTAATAGAAAGCAAGATATTCAATTTAAACCTTCAATTATAGAGGGTATTCATAAGTGAAATGGTATTAATCTTAATTTTATTAATAAAGGAATAATTATTATTATATTAATTTGAATTATAAAAAATAAAGATTTATTAATTATAAATATTAATAGAATAATAGAAGCAAAAGCTTGAATTAGAAAATATTTTATAGTAGATTCAATTGAGTAAATTGATATTTTAAAATTTAAAATTGGGATAAATGTAAAAAGATTTAATTCTAATCCTATTCATATAGATAATCAATTTGATGAAGAAATTGCTATTATTGATCTAAATATTATTAAAGTAATAAAGGTAATTTTTGTTAAATTTAAATTTATTAGAAAAAAAATTATTTATTTGAATTTTAATTTCATAAACTTTAATAGTTTATTTTTCTATTTATTATATTTTATTGTTTTATGCATTTAAGATTTTGATTCTTAAGGATTAGTTTAATACTAAAAATATAATTTAATATTGATTTATATTTTTAAGATTTAATTATTTATTAATTTTTAATTAATTTAATTATTAGATAGTTAATTTTAATTAAATAAATTTAGAAAAAAGATATTTATTCTATATTTGAAGTATGAATCCAAAAGCTTAATTTTAGCTTATTTTTCTTATTAATTGAATTTTATTTAATAAAAGTATTTAATGTACATAATTTACTCTATCAAAGTAATCCTTTATTCAGGCATTCTATTAAATTTTATATTAATTAAATGTTTATTGGTTTAATATTAATTAAAAATAAAAAAAATTATTTTTGTGAAATTTAATCCTAAAGTATCGTGTTTTGTTAAACCATACGTTTAAAAATTGTTAGAAGAGGGGGGCTATGCCCACCTCTAAAAAAAAGATGATAAAAGAGAATTAGAGAATAAGATAAAGAGAGAATAAGAGAAGTATATAAGAGATTTATTAATATATAATAGAATATACATCTATATATATAGTATATACATATATAATACCTTATTAATCGGTATTATCTCTTTATGTAATAATATATAGATATATATATATAAATCCTTATTAATCAGTACTATCTATATATTTATATATCCATATATATATATAATATATTTATATATAATACCTTATGTATTAGTATTATCTATACATTCCTTATATACATATATATAGTATATATATATGTAAATCCTTATATAGTGTTATTAGTTCTTTAATAGATATAGAGTATAGTATATACTTATATATTTATATATAAATCCTTATATATTGTACACTTAGTTACGTGAAATAATGGATAGCTAATAAATAATGGGAAAATTATATTTATGAGTTTAAGTGTGATTAAATTGGGATTTAAAAATAAAATTATGAATAAGAAGAGAATTTTTTTAGCTTAAAGTAATTTAATTTGAAGTTTATTGTAAGTTTATATTTATTCATTAAATAGTCGATATTAATTTAAATATTTTGAATTTAAAATAATAAAAGTGGTTAAAAATAAAAAAAATTATTTTTGTGAAATTTAATCCTAAAGTATCGTGTTTTGTTAAACCATACGTTTAAAAATTGTTAGAAGAGGGGGGCTATGCCCACCTCTAAAAAAAAGATGATAAAAGAGAATTAGAGAATAAGATAAAGAGAGAATAAGAGAAGTATATAAGAGATTTATTAATATATAATAGAATATACATCTATATATATAGTATATACATATATAATACCTTATTAATCGGTATTATCTCTTTATGTAATAATATATAGATATATATATATAAATCCTTATTAATCAGTACTATCTATATATTTATATATCCATATATATATATAATATATTTATATATAATACCTTATGTATTAGTATTATCTATACATTCCTTATATACATATATATAGTATATATATATGTAAATCCTTATATAGTGTTATTAGTTCTTTAATAGATATAGAGTATAGTATATACTTATATATTTATATATAAATCCTTATATATTGTACACTTAGTTACGTGAAATAATGGATAGCTAATAAATAATGGGAAAATTATATTTATGAGTTTAAGTGTGATTAAATTGGGATTTAAAAATAAAATTATGAATAAGAAGAATTATTTATAAAACCATATTTTTATAAAATTTTAAATAATAATTTATTTTATTATATAATTTTATTTAATTAAAAAAATATATGATAAATTTTTTTTGTTAATTTATTCTTAATGAATTTTAATAAATCTCAGTATTTAATATTAAAAATTAATGAAATTTAGATTTAATTATTAATTTGAACATAAACTAAATATGTGCCAGCAGTTGCGGTTAAACATAATATGTAAATAAAATAATTTGGTTATTAGTAATTTAATAATTTATATAATTTAATTTTTTTTATAAAGTAAAATTTAATTAAAAATTAAAATTATAATTATTGTATTCTATTAAATTTTATTTAAAACTAGGATTAGATACCCTATTATAAAAATTTAAAATTTTTACTAAAAAATTAATAGTTAAGTTCTTTAAATTTAAAAAATTTGGCGGTATTTTAGTCTTATTAGAGGAACCTGTTTTTTAATTGATAATCCACGATTTATTTTACTTATTTCTTAAATTCATATATCGCTGTCATGAATATATTTAAAAATTTATTTTCTTTAATTAATTTAATAATTTATGTTAAGTCAAGATGTGGTTTATAAATAAGAAAATAATGGGTTACAATAAATTTTATTTTTAGATTTTTATATGAAAATTTAAGATAAAAATGGATTTAATAGTAAATTTAATAATTTTATTGATATGAATATAGATCTAAAATATGTACATATTGCCCGTCATTCTTAATAAAAATAAGACAAGTCGTAACAAAGTAAATGTACTGGAAAGTGTATTTAGAAAGAATTGTAAATAAATATCTAAATTTTAAGTATTTCATTTACAATGATAAGATGTTATTAAATTAACTTTATTTAATAAAAATTATTAATTTTATTTTATTTAAATTGAAATATTTTATAGAAGTAATTTAATTATTTATTGTTTTAGTATTTAGTAAAAATAAATTTATAGATTTATAGTTTAATAGTATTGTATAAGAATTTTTTTAAATTTGGAAAAGAATTAAGTTTTAAGTACCTTTTGTATCAGGGTTGATTAAAATTTTTAATTTAATTTTAAATTCTCAAAATATATAGAGTTAATTTTATTATTAATTTATTATTTTATAAATATTTAAAAAATAATTTTGGTTTTGAAATTTAATTCGTTATATAATATTTAGTTATTTAAGAATTAAATTTAATTTATAATTTTAAAAGTTTTATTTATAATATTAAATGTAAATTTATTTTAAATTTAAATTATCTTAGGGATAAGCTTGAGATTTATATATAATAGTGTATTTATTAAATAATTTTTAGGAATAGAAATTTTTATTTAAGTTTGTAAAAATTTATTATTTAGTTTTATTTAATTTATTATAAGTTATTTATTTTTAATATTAAATTTTATAAATTAATAATTTATTTATAGTAATAATGATTAAATTAGTATAATTAAATTATTTATAAATTATGAATTCGGCAAAAATTATTTTCATCTGTTTAACAAAAACATAGTATTAAGATTTATTTAATATAGAATCTGCTCAATGATTTAATTTAAATAGCTGCAGTATTTTGACTGTGCAAAGGTAGCATAATAATTAGTCTTTTAATTGGGGACTGGAATGAAAGATTTGATGAAAAATAAACTTTATTATTTATAAAATTAAAATTTTATTTTTAAGTAAAAAAGCTTAAATATTTTAAAGGGACGATAAGACCCTATAAAACTTTATAATTATTGTTATTAAAATTTTTGGGTTATATAAATTTTAATATTTTTAATTATTTTATTGGGGTGATAAAAAAAATTATTTAACTTTTTTTAAAATTTTACATTAATTAATGATATTTTGAATTAAAATTTTTAATTATATGAAAAAGTTACTTTAGGGATAACAGCGTAATTAGTTTTTTAAGTTCAAATTTAAAAATTAGTTTGCGACCTCGATGTTGAATTAAGATTAGTCTTAGGTGCAAAATTTTAAGTTATAGGTCTGTTCGACCTTTAAATTCTTACATGATTTGAGTTCAAACCGGTGTGAGCCAGGTTGGTTTCTATCTTTTAAAATTAAATTTATTTTAGTACGAAAGGATTAAATAATTAAATGATATTTTTATTAATGAATTAAATTAATTGTAACTATTTTGGCAGATAATTGTGTTAAATTTAGAATTTAATTATATAATTTTAATTATAGATAGTAATTTATTATATATTAATTTTGTTAATTAATTTTTTAATTTTATTTTTAATAGTATTTATAAGTGTAGCTTTTTTTACTTTATTGGAACGTAAAATTTTAGGTTATATTCAATTACGTAAAGGGCCTAATAAATTTTTAATTAAAGGAATTTTTCAACCTATAGGAGATGGTTTAAGGTTATTTTTTAAGGAAGTGAATTATCCTAATAATTTAAATTTTGTTATATTTTTGATTTCTCCTATTTTAGGATTATTTATTTCTATTATTTTTTGATTTATTTATCCTTTTTTAGGGTTTAATTATATTATGAGATTTGGATTAATTTTTATATTTTGTTGTTCTAGATTTATAGTTTATGTTTTTTTAATGATTAGTTGATCATCTAATTCTAATTATTCAGTTTTAGGGATAATTCGGTTTATTTCTCAGATAATTTCTTATGAAGTTAGAATAATACTTATTATTATAAATTTAATATTTATAATTAATGGTTTTAATTTAAGTGATTTTTATATTTATCAAGTTAATATTAAATTTTTTTTTTTTCTTTTTTTTTTATTTGTTATGTTAATAGTAAGATTTTTAGCAGAGATAAATCGATCTCCTTTTGATTTTTCTGAAGGAGAGTCTGAATTAGTTTCTGGATTTAATATTGAGTTTAGTAGTATATCTTTTATTTTTATTTTTTTATCAGAATATATAAGAATTATATTTATAGGAATATTATTATTTGAGATATTTTTTGGATTAATAATAAATAAATTTTATTTAAATTTTATGATTTTATTATTTATATTTTTGGTTATTTGATTACGGGGATTCCTTCCTCGATTTCGTTATGATAAATTAATATTTTTAATTTGAAAAATAATTTTGCCATTAACTTTATTTATATTTTTATTTAATTATTCTTTAAAATTATTTAATTTATATCATTAATTTAAGTTAAGTTAATAGAACTTAATTCTAAATTTTATTTTCAAAATAAAAATTTTTATTTAAATTAATTAACTTTATACAATTAATTAAATTAAATTAATTTATCTCATAATTTATAAATATAAAAATTTAAAATAAAGTAAGAAAAATAAATTAAAGTAAATATTTGGCCTATTTTAATAAATGGATATTCAACTGGTTGTATTCCAATTCAAGTTAAAATTAGAAATGTTATAATAAAAATTCAAAATATAATTTTATTTATTGGGTAAAATTTATTTGTTAAAAATTTTTTATTATTTAATAATGGTATTACAGATAAAATTAAGATTGATATTAATAAAGCTATTACTCCTCCTAATTTATTAGGGATTGTTCGTAAAATAGAATAAGAGAATAAAAAATATCATTCTGGTTGAATATGATTAGGAGTAATTATTGGATTTGCTATAATAAAATTATTATGATCATTTAATATATAAGGAAAAATTAATGTTAAAATAAAAAATAATCATATAAAAATAATTATTCCAATTAAATCTTTAATAATAAAATATGGAGAAAATATAATTTTATCAAAATTTCTATTAATTCCTAAAGGATTATTTGATCCTGTTAAATGTAAAAAAAATAAATGAATAAATGTAAATATAATAATAATAAATGGTAAAATAAAATGAATTGAAAAAAATCGTGTTAAAGTAGCATTATTAATTGAAAATCCTCCTCAAATTCAGATTACAATTGAATTTCCTAAATAAGGAATTGCGGATAATAAATTTGTAATAACAGTAGCTCCTCAAAATGATATTTGGCCTCAAGGTAATACATATCCTACAAATGCTGTTATTATAGTAATTAGAAGTAATATAACTCCAATAATTCAAGTTATTTTAAAATTAAAAGAATTTATATAAATTCCTCGTCTAATATGAATATAAATTATAATAAAAAATATAGAAGCTCCATTAGCATGGAAAGATCGAATTAATCAACCAAAATTTACATTTCGATGTATATTAATAATTCTTTGAAAAGCTAAATTTATATCAGTTTTATAATGAAAAGCTAAAAATAGTCCTGTTAAAATTTGATTAAATAAGCAAATTATTAATAATGATCCAAAATTTCATATAAATCTAATATTAGATGGAGTAGGGAGATTAATTATAGGTATTAATAATTTTAAGAGATTTTTTTTCATTAAAATTTTTGTCGAATAGGTCCTTTATTAAGTTTTAATATTCAAATAATTAAAATTAATATAACAAATAAAATTATTATAATAAAATATATTATTAAATTATTAGGTATATTAAATATATTTATTATAAAAAAATTATCTTCAAATAAATAATTATTATTAAATTTAAAATTTTCTATTAATATAAAAAGTTTAAATCAATAAAATATTATTAATATTAAAATTAATTTAATAATTTTATTTATATAATTTTTATTAATATTGATTTCATTAAAAGCAATTCTAGAAATATATAAAAAAATAATTATTAATCCTCCAATATATAAAATAAAAATTAAAAATGAAATTCATGATGTTTTATTAATTAAATTAATTATTATCGTTAATGTAATTGATTGAAATAAAATTGTTAAATTAGATTTTAATGGTGATTTTAGAGTAGTAAGAATAATAGATAAGATAAAATTTATTATTAAAATAATTTTAATTAATATTCAGTTTATATTTTATTTAAAATGTTAATTTTGGAAATTAATGATAATATATATTTATATTTATACTGATTTTTATTTTAAATAAATTTTTATAATTTTGATTTACAATATCAATGTTTTTATTTTAAACTATTAAAATGATAAGATTATTTATATTAATTATATTATTTATAATATTTTCTGGAGTTTTATTTTATATTTTTAATTTTAATCATTTATTAATAATATTATTAGGGTTAGAATATATATTATTAATTTTATCTTTAATATTTTTAATAAATTTTATGATTTTTATTAAACAATATATTTTATTATTAGTTTTTTTAATTTTTTGTATTAGAGAAAGAGTTTTAGGTTTAACTATTTTAATTATGATAGTTCGTATATATGGAAATGATTATTTGAAATCATTAATAATTTTACAATGTTAATAATTTTAATATTAATTTTTTTTGGCATGATTTTTATTAGCTTGAAAGTTAAAAGATGGTGAATTACCCAGAATTTTTTTTTTTTTTTTTTTTTTTTTATATATTTTAAGATTCCAATATCTAATTTCTTTTTTAATATTAGTTATTTATTTGGAATAGATATATTTTCTTATTTGATATTTATGTTAGGTTTATGAATTATTAGATTAGTATATTTAGCTAGAGTAAGAATTAAATTTAATTATTATAAATATTTTAATATTTTAATATTTATTTTTGTATTAATTTTTTATTTTTGTTTTTTTAGAAGTAATTTTATTATATATTATATTTTTTATGAAGTTAATTTAATTCCTATTATTGTTTTAATTTATGGTTGGGGGTATCAGTATGAACGTTTTAAAGCTGGATTTTATTTATTTATTTATATAATTTTTTTTTCTTTACCTTTTTTTTCTTGTTTATTATATTTAAATAAAATTAATTTTATTTTTATATATTATTATGATTATTTTAATGATTTGAATTTTTTTTTTTTTTTTTTTTTAATAATAATTTTTTTAGTAAAAATGCCTTTATTTATATTTCATATTTGATTACCTAGGGCTCATGTTGAAGCTCCTATTGCAGGTTCAATAATTTTGGCTGGTATTATATTAAAATTAGGAGGTTTTGGGATTTATCATATTTTAATATTAATTTTTAAGATTAATTTAAATTTAAATTATTATTTGATTTCTTTAAGATTGTTTGGAATATTAATTTTAAGTTTAGTTTGTTTTTTTCAGAGAGATTTAAAAATTTTAATTGCTTATTCTTCAGTAGTTCATATAAGTCTAGTAATTATTGGATTATTAACTTTTAATAATTGGGGATTTTGTGGTTCATTAATTTTAATATTTGGTCATGGATTGTGTTCTTCTGGATTATTTTGTTTGAGAAATATTTGTTATATGCGTTTTAAAAGTCGTAGTATATTTTTAAATAAGGGATTGATTAATATTTATTCTTTTTTGTCTTTTTGATGATTTTTATTATGTTCTTCTAATATATCTTTTCCTCCATCTTTAAATTTATTTGGTGAATTAATATTATTAGTTAGTTTAATAATTTGATTAGATTCATTATATGTTTATTATTTAATTTTAATAATTTTAATATTTTTATATAGTTTATATTTGTATTTATATACTCAGTATGGTAAATTATTTTTTAATATAAATTATTTAGTTTTTATTAATTTAAGTGAGTATTTATTATTATTTTTGCATTGATTGCCTTTAAATTTAATTTTTTTATTGATAGAATTATTTATATATTTAAATAGTTTAGAAAAAATATTAATTTGTGGAATTAAAGATTATAATTTTTATATTTAAATAATTAAGTTTAATTATTATTATTTTTTTTTTTTTTTTTTTTTTTTTTTTTTTTTTTTTTTTTTTTTTTTTTTTTTTTTATTGTTGGATTATTTTTTATTTATTTTAATAAATTTTATTTTATTGAATATTTATTTTTTTTTTTAAATTCTTGTATTATTATATATGTAATTTTAATTGATTGAATGTCTTTAATATTTATTTCTTTTGTTTTTTTAATTTCTTCTATAATTTTATTGTATAGAATGGAATATATAAATTTTGATTTTAATAAGAGTCGATTTTTAATATTGATAAATTTATTTATTATATTTATATTGTTATTAATTATTAGACCTAATATAATTAGAATTTTATTAGGTTGAGATGGGTTAGGTATAGTTTCTTTTTGTTTAGTTATTTATTATCAGAATAAGAAGTCTTATAGTTCTGGTTTTGTGACTGTTTTTTTAAATCGTATTGGTGATTTATTTATTATTTTTTCTTTAATTTGAATATTAAATTTTGGTTCTTGAAATTTTATTTTTTTAGATTATTATAAAAATTTAGATTATTTATTTTATATTAGTTTAATAATTATATTTGCAAGATTAACTAAAAGAGCTCAGATTCCTTTTTCTTCATGATTACCTTTGGCGATAGCAGCTCCTACTCCAGTTTCATCATTAGTTCATTCTTCTACTTTAGTAACTGCAGGAGTTTATTTAATAATTCGTTTTAATGAGATTTTTTTAGAGTTTTTTTTTTTTAATTATTTATTAGTATTGTCTTGTTTAACAATATTTATGTCTGGTTTAAATGCTATTTTTGAATTTGATTTGAAGAAAATTATTGCTTTTTCTACTTTAAGTCAAATAAGATTTATATTTATAATTTTATGTATAGGAAAGGTTGAAATATGTTTTTTTTATTTGTTAATACATGCTTTATTTAAGTCTATAATATTTTTGAGTGCTGGAGTTTTAATTTTAAATATGAATAATAATCAAGATATTCGTAAAATGGGGGGATTGATTAATTATTTACCTTTTTGTAGTTTAATTTTTATTTTTACTTTAATAGCTTTATGTGGATTTCCTTTTTTTTGTAGTTTTTATTCTAAAGATTTAATTTTTGAATTTTTTTTGATATCTAATTTAAATTTTATTTTTTTTTTTTTTTTTTTGATTTCTTTTTTTTTAACTTTTTTTTATTCAGTTCGTGTAATTTATTATTTATTATTAATAAATTTTTGTATATTAAATTATTTAATAATTATTAAATTTGAAAGAAATATTTTAATTTTGAGAATATTAATTATTAGATTGATTATGATGTTTTTTGGATCTTTTTTTATATGGTTGATATTTTATAAGTTTGATTTAATTTTGTTAGAGGTTAAGTTTAAGATTTTAAGAATTTTAGTTTTAATATTTGGTATTTGATTTTTTTTTGAATTAAGTAATTTTTTATTTTCTTTAAAATTTATATTTTCTTTTTTTAAAATTTTTTTTTTTAGTTTAATATGAAATTTGTTATTTTTTAGGATTAATTTTTTTTTAAATAATTTTCTTTTTTTTGGTTTTTTTGGTCAAAAAGTGGTAGAAATTGGTTGGACTGAGTATAACCTGAATAGAGGTATTTTTTTCTTTTTTAAGAGTGTGATGATTTTCAATCAAAAATTTTTTTTAAATAGTTATAAGGTCTATACCTTATTATTTTTTTTATGATTTTTAATTATTTTTATTTTTAATTTTTAATTTAAATAGCTTAAAATTTAGAGTATCATATTGAAGATATGGAGGTAATATTATTATTTTTAAATAAAATATTTATAATTTTTTATTATTTTATTAATTTTATATTGAAAATATAATGTTTTTTTTTAAACTAATAAATAATTTTTTAAAGATTAAACATTTATTGCTTTAAAAGATAGTTAGCAGCTTCTTTTTTTAAAAAATCTTTTTAATTGGAATTTTTTTTCAATATTATTATTAACAGTAATAAACCTCTTTTTTGGTTTCAATTAAAAATAAGGATATTATTTATCTATTTATTAAGTCGAAATTAATATGTAATTTTTACTTCTTATTTAAAATTTAATAATTTTAAGATAAATTTTTTTTTATAATTTTTAAAAGCAAATTAAATGTTATTTTATTTTAACTATTATCCTTTTTTATATTTTTCAATTTAATGAGCCAAATTTTCATTCATAAAATAAAGTAGTAATTATAAATAATATGAATAATAAAAATAAGATATTAAAGTTAATTATGTTAGAAATTTTAAAATTTATGATTATTGGTATAATAATTGAAATTTCAATATCAAAAATTAAGAAAATAATTGCAATTAAATAGAAATTTAATGAAAAAGGAATTCGTGATTTATTAAATGGATCAAATCCACATTCGAATGGTGATGATTTATTATAGTTAAATTTTATTTTTATATTAATTATTATTATTATTGAAAATAAGATTATTATAATTGTTATAATAATTATTATAATTAGTAGATTAATTATGATTATTTTATTTAGTATTTAAACTTTTTGATTGGAAGTCAAATATACTTATTTATATTAATAAAATTTAATTATTTCATCAGTAAAAAGTTATATATAAAAATAGTCAGATAATGTCAATGAAGTGTCAATATCAAGCAGCTAATTCAAATCTAATATGATGAATGTGAGAGAAGTGTAAATTGATTATTCGTATTAAATTAATGGCTAAGAAGATAGTTCCGATTATGACATGAAGTCCATGAAATCCTGTTGCAATATAGAATGATGAACCAAAAATTGAGTCTGAAAATGTAAAATTTGCTTGTTTATATTCTAATGCTTGAAGTAATAAAAAGTATATACTTAAAATAATTGTTAAATTTATAAATTTAATTGATTTATTTTTTAAATTATTTAAGATATAAAAGTGAGTAAGAGTAATTGTGAATCTAGATGTTAAAAGGATTACTGTGTTTAATAATGGAATTAATAAAGGATTAAAAAAATTAATATTTTTAGGTGGTCAGTTTAATCCAATTTCAATTGAGGGTGCTAGTGAGTTATGTAAAAAATTTCAGAAGAATGAAATAAATAGAAATATTTCTGAAATAATAAATAAAATTATTCTTAATTTAATTAAGTTTATAATATGAAAATTATGTTTTCCTTGGAAAGTTCTTTCTCGGATAATATCTCGTCATCATAGAATTGCAATAATAATTATTAATATTAAATTTATTATTCTAATTAGGTTAAATTTAAAATTTAAAATTATGATATTTGAAATTATTAAATTAAAAGTATTGAAAGCTATTAAAATAGGCCAAGGACTTAAATTTAAGATAAAGTAAGGTTGATTAATTTTTATCATTATTCTCTAGAATAAAGTGATGTTAGAATTGAGAATACATATCTTTGAATGAAAGCTACACATAATTCGAATATTATTATAAATATTTGGATTAAAATAATAATTAATATTAATGAATTGAAGTTTAATAAAGTTATTAATAAATGACCTGCAATTAAGTTTGCGGTTAATCGAATTGATAATGATAAAGGTCGAATTAGAATTCTTATTGTTTCAATTAAGGTTATTAATGGAGAAAGATAAATTGGTGTGTTTAAAGGAATTAAATGTGAAATTATATTTTTAGTATTTATAAAAATTGATGATAAAATATAAAATAATCAGAATGGTATTGCTATTGATATAGAAAAAATTATATGTCTTGATGATGAAAAAATATATGGAAATAATCTAATAAAATTATTTAATAAGATAAATATAAATAATGAAATGAATATAAATGATGGAGATTTAATATTTTTTGATTTATATAATATTAATATTTCTTTATTTAAAGTTTTTATTATAATTATAAAAATTATATTGATTCGATTTGGTAGTATTCATAGAAAATTTGGTATAATAATAATAATTATTATAGTTCTTAATCAATTTAAATTTAAGTTAAAAATTGTTGTTGATGGGTCAAAAATATTAAATAAATTTATTATAATTTTTTGTATTTTTTTTATTAATTAAGTTGATTTTATTTAATTTTAAAAAATTAAAGTAAGTGATAGTTAAGATTATTAAGAATATTAATATAAAGAATGTAAATAAAATAAATCAATTTATAGGTGCTATTTGTGGTATTAAAAAATATTTGTATTATAATTTTAATTTGACAAATTAATGTTATTTATTTTAACTAATTTTTTCATTAGAAGTAATTGCTATTTTACTATGAATTGATTTAAGAGATCATTACTTGCTTTTCAGTCATCTAATGTTATTATTAAAAGTTTTTAATTCAGTAAATAAATTTATTTAATGTAATTGATTCAATTTGAATTGGTATAAATCTGTGGTTAATTCCACAAATTTCTGAACATTGTCCAAAAAATATACCTGGTCGATTAAGAAATAAATTAATTTGATTTATTCGTCCTGGAATAGCATCTATTTTAATTGCTAATCTTGGAATTGTTCATGAATGAATAACATCATCAGAAGAAATTAATAATCGAATATTTAGTTTAAATGGTAAAATGGTTTTATTATCTACTTCGATTAATCGAAATATTTCTTTATTTAAATTATTGATTATGTAAGATTCAAATTCAATATTTGAAAAATCTGAATATTCATATGATCAAAATCATTGATGTCCAAAAATTTTAATAGTTAAAATAGGTGATTTAATTTCATCTATTAAATATAATAAGTGTAATGAGGGTAGAGCAATAAAAATTAAAATGATAGGAGGAATAATAGTTCAAATTAATTCAATTAATTGATTTTCTAAGATTTTAATATTAATAAATTTATTTTTAATAATAAAAATTATTATGTATGAAATTATAAATATAATTATTATAATAATAAAAATTGTATGATCATGGAAAAAGATTAATTGTTCTATTAATGGTGAGTTTCTATTTTGAAAACTTAGTTTTATTCAAGATATAATTTCTAAAAAAAGATTAATCTTTATAGATGAATTTTAAGTTCATTACATTTTTTTTCTGTCATATTAGAAGTTAATAATTATTGGTAATTCATAGTATGAGTGTTCTAATGGGGGTAGATTATGAATTCATTCGATAGAATTATTAAGATTTAATTTGAAAATTGTTATTTTTTTTAAAAATAATCTATTTCATATGCAATAAATTAGAATAATAATTCTTATTGTTGAAATAATAGATCCAATAGATGAAATTATATTTCATAATAAAAAATTATTTGGATAATCTGTATATCGTCGAGGTATACCATTTAATCCTAGAAAATGTTGAGGGAAAAATGTTAAATTAACTCCAATAAATATTAAAATAAATTGAATTTTTAATATAAAGTTATTTATTGAGAATCCTGTAAAAATGGGGAATCAATGGATAAATCTTGCAATAATAGCAAATACAATTCCTATTGATAATACATAATGGAAATGGGCTACTACATAATATGTATCATGTAAAATAATATCAATTGAGGAATTAGCTAAAATTACTCCTGTCAATCCTCCAATAGTAAATAAGAAAATGAATCCTAATGATCAAATAGTGGATGGAGAAAGATTAATTTTTGATCCATAAATAGTAGCAAGTCAACTGAAAATTTTAATTCCAGTTGGGATAGCAATAATTATTGTAGCAGATGTGAAATAAGCTCGAGTATCTACATCTATTCCAATAGTGAATATATGATGTGCTCATACAATGAATCCTAATAAACCAATTGTTAATATTGCGTAAATTATTCTGATGTTTCCAAATGTTTCATTTTTATTTCTTTCTTGTCTAATAATATGTGAGATTAAACCGAATCCTGGTAAAATTAAAATATATACTTCAGGGTGCCCAAAAAATCAAAATAAGTGTTGGTATAAAATAGGATCTCCTCCTCCTGATGGATCAAAAAAAGATGTATTTAGGTTTCGATCTGTTAATAATATTGTAATAGCACCAGCTAATACTGGTAATGATAAAATAAGAAGAATAGCTGTAATTAAGATTGATCAAGGGAAAAGTGGAATTTGATTAATTTTTATATTATTAGGTATTATGTTTAAAATTGTGCAAATAAAATTAATTGCTCCTAGAATTGATGAAATTCCTGCTAAGTGTAAAGAGAAAATAGTAAGATCTACAGAAATATTATTATGAGCAATATTATTAGATAAGGGAGGATAAATTGTTCATCCTGTACCTGTTCCATTATTAATTAAAAATCTTGAAATTATTATTATTAAAGAAGGAGGTAATAATCAAAATCTAATATTATTTAATCGTGGAAATGATATATCAGGACAACCTATTATTATGGGGATTAATCAATTTCCAAATCCTCCAATAACAATTGGTATAGTTATAAAGAAAATTATAATAAAAGCATGAATAGTAACAATTACATTATATAATTGGTTGTTATTAATAATTGAATTAATTTGTCTTAATTCTAGTCGAATTAATATTCTAAGAGATGATCCAATTATTCCTGATCATATTCCAAAAATAAAGTATAAAGTTCCAATATCTTTATGATTAGTTGAAAAAATTCATTTTAT